GACATTTCGAATGGGCTGTCTTGTATTTCTAATAAGTTGTTTAATAGTTGGCATGTTGAGTCATCTACATAATGGGCTGGTTTAGATTGATCCTAACCGGATTTTTTATTTATTTAATAGTAAACTCGGAGATAAAATCTCAAATCACAGATTTGCACAAAATCCATTTTTTTTCATTCAACTGCTACAAGATCAACAATTCCATAAGTTTGGGCTTCTGTTGCTGACATAAAAACGTCTCTTTCCATGTCTTCAGATACAACCCATAAAGGTTTGCGCGTCCTTTGTACATAAACCCTTGTGAGGGTTTCGCGTAGTTTCAGCAGTTCTTCCGCTTCCAGGATAAATTCTCCCGTTTGTGCCTCATAAAAAGAACTAGCAGGTTGATGGATCATTACCCTGATAATAGAAGGTTTCTCTATCTGGTGTGATGAAAGAAACAGAAAAGAAAGATAAAGAATAATAGGAAAAAGGATAGAATTGAACAACCGTACGGGCATTATCTTTTATGCATTGCATACGGCTCTATAATCAAATTGACCCCTAACTTTTCCATTCAAGAAAGATAAAAATAGAATCTATCAGCCCCAGATGGGTAAATGATCAAAATGCCACCCTTCTTTTTTTTTCGGAGGAGTTAAAAAATACTATGATGGCTCCGTTGCTTTCTATTTTAAAATGGATTCTTTTTTTGTCTTTGATTCAGCAATCCCAAAGTTTCTTTTTGAGCCAACCAAAAAAAGAAAAATTTGGTTTTTTCGCACTCTTTTTTTTTTATAACTTAAATATTGTTAAGAGCCCGTCGGTGTAAAAACAAACAAGTTTGTGACGCTGAATTGGACTTCCGATAGATAAGAGAAAGTCGGAAATATCTTTTATCTCATACTACTCTCTCGATACATAATCAAATCTTTTGAAAAAAAAATACAAAATTTTTTCATATCGAATTCGAAGTGCCATGCTATTATTACTTAATATTCATATGGCGAAGGCATAGTTTTCTTTTTTCTCTCAAATAAAAAAACTTCATTGGCGCCAAGCGTGAGGGAATGCTAGACGTTTGGTAATTTCTCCTCCAACCAGAATAAAAGATCCCATTGACGCGGCCAATCCCATGCATATTGTATGGACCTCTGGTCGTACAAATTGCATAGTATCATAAATGGCTATTCCGGGTATTACCCATCCACCAGGGGAGTTTATAAACAAATACAGATCTTTAGTCTCATCCTCGATACTGAGATATACCATAAGACCAATAAGTTGATTCGAGATCTCGCTATCAACCTCTTGGCCTAAAAAAAGTAATCTTTCTCGATAAAGTCGGTTGAGTAGGGTAAAATTGTATCCCTTAGGAAACGTACATGCACCTTTTGATGCATACGGTTCAAAAAAATTGCGAAGAAAAGAATCAATGTATAGATTCCAGCCCTCTTTCTTTTCTTTTTCGGGTTTTTCTAATTTTTTAATGAAAGGGCTTTTTCTTCGATTTTTCAATAAAGATGAATTTTGATTTCTTCTTTGATAATATAAAAAAAGGGTAAATAAACTTATCGAATTAACTTCTCATTGATGTATTCTTTCATCGAAATTCAATCCAAATCACGATGGTATTTTCTTGTTCCTGAATGGGTCTCTTTCATCTTTTTAGGTTTATGCTCTACTCCGGGTAAAGATTCGCCCGATTTTGATTTGCACATATAGGACAAATCTTCCCATCACCATTTCTTTTTGTTATGACTTTCCAAATAATCATTTATGATACACATAGTAATCATAGATATATTACCAATTGGGTTTTTTTCTAAACGGAGCCTGGATACTTCATTTTTTTCGTCCAGCCAAAGCCAACCATAAATTATTCTAATTGATATAATTCTATGAATTCCCCCAAATAATGCATTTAATTGCACTTCACGCTCCAATTTTTCGACGATTCAATTTCTCTTTCTTGGGCGAAACAGAGGATATCTCGGTCGGGGGAGAGAATGGGGAAATCCCATATGACCCAATATATCTGACAAGTCGCACTATACGTCAACCCAAGATGCATCTTCCTCTCCAGGACTTCGGAAAGGTACTTTTGGAACACCAATAGGCATGGATTGAAAGAAAAAAGAACTAAATACTATATTTCACTTTGATGTGGAAACGTAACAATATGGTTTTATTGTCTTTATTTTTATTGTCTTTATAATATTGGCTTTATCTTATTTATTTTATCCATAGATTAGAAAAATTTAGAAAGAAAGACAAAATAAATAAAGGAAATTTTTTACGAATAGATCCTTCTAATGATAAATGAAGGATGGACATATTTACTCATAGAAAATGGTATCAATCCACCATTGCATATTGGTACTTATCGAGTATAGAATAAATCTGCTTCTCTTTGTTCTTACGAACAGAATTCTTCCATTATTACGAATAGAATATAGAATCAATATTAACCTAACCCTTGTTAGGAAATAATCCCCTGAACAGGGGAAGTCTATAGGATAGTCATAGTATAATTTTTTCCAATGCAATAAAGTTACGTAGTGTCTATTTTTCTTCGATAAAGGGGTATTTTCCATGGGTTTGCCTTGGTATCGTGTTCATACCGTTGTATTGAATGATCCCGGCCGGTTGCTTTCCGTTCATATAATGCATACAGCTCTGGTTGCTGGTTGGGCGGGCTCGATGGCTCTGTATGAATTAGCAGTTTTTGATCCTTCTGACCCTATTCTTGATCCAATGTGGAGACAGGGTATGTTCGTTATACCCTTCATGACTCGTTTAGGAATAACCAATTCATGGGGGGGTTGGAGTATCACAGGAGGAACTGTAACGAATCCGGGGATTTGGAGTTACGAAGGTGTAGCTGGGGCGCATATTGTGTTTTCTGGCTTATGCTTTTTGGCAGCTATCTGGCATTGGGTCTATTGGGATCTAGAAATATTTTCTGATGAACGTACAGGAAAACCCTCTTTGGATTTGCCCAAGATCTTTGGAATTCATTTATTTCTCTCCGGGGTGGCTTGCTTTGGTTTTGGTGCATTTCATGTAACAGGTCTGTACGGTCCTGGAATATGGGTATCCGATCCTTATGGACTAACGGGAAGAGTACAGCCTGTAAATCCGTCGTGGGGCGTGGAAGGTTTTGATCCTTTTGTTCCGGGAGGAATAGCTTCTCATCATATTGCAGCAGGTACACTGGGCATATTAGCGGGTCTATTCCATCTTAGCGTTCGACCGCCACAACGTCTATACAAAGGATTACGTATGGGAAATATTGAAACCGTACTCTCCAGTAGTATCGCGGCTGTCTTTTTTGCAGCTTTTATTGTTGCTGGAACTATGTGGTATGGTTCAGCAACTACTCCCATCGAATTGTTTGGTCCCACTCGTTATCAATGGGATCAGGGTTATTTCCAGCAAGAGATATATCGAAGAGTTAGCGCCGGGCTAGCCGAAAATCAAAGTTTATCAGAAGCCTGGTCTAAAATTCCTGAAAAATTAGCTTTTTATGATTATATCGGCAATAATCCGGCAAAAGGAGGATTATTCAGGGCAGGCTCAATGGATAACGGAGATGGAATAGCGGTAGGATGGTTAGGACACCCTATCTTTAGAGATAAAGAAGGGCGTGAGCTTTTTGTACGTCGTATGCCCACTTTTTTTGAAACATTTCCAGTCGTTTTGGTAGACGGCGACGGGATTGTTAGAGCTGATGTTCCTTTTAGAAGGGCAGAATCCAAGTATAGTGTTGAACAAGTAGGTGTAACCGTTGAGTTCTATGGTGGCGAACTTAATGGAGTCAGTTATAGTGATCCTGCTACTGTGAAAAAATATGCTAGACGTGCTCAATTGGGTGAAATTTTTGAATTAGATCGTGCGACTTTGAAATCCGATGGTGTTTTTCGTAGCAGTCCAAGGGGTTGGTTTACTTTTGGGCATGCTTCGTTTGCTTTGCTCTTCTTCTTCGGACACATTTGGCATGGTGCTAGAACCTTGTTCAGAGATGTTTTTGCCGGCATTGACCCAGATTTGGATGCTCAAGTAGAGTTTGGAGCATTCCAAAAACTTGGGGATCCAACTACAAGAAGACAGGCAGTCTGATACAAGACCACTTTGGTATCTTTCCCCTCTATTTCCTTTTTGGGGGGGATTTTACATAGAGTACCGGAGTTAATTTGAATCGCCGCTTTTTTTATTCTTGCTCTTTCGAGATGATTCCCAAAAATAAAATGAAAAAAACGAACAAGTAGGAAAGCTATAATTGTAAACCACGATCGAATTTATGGAAGCATTGGTTTATACATTCCTTTTAGTCTCGACTCTAGGGATAATTTTTTTCGCTATTTTTTTTCGAGAACCACCTAAAGTTCCAACTAAAAAGTAAAATGATTTTTCATTATCTCAATTGAAGTAATGAGTCTCCCAATGCTGGGAGGCTCATTACTTCAACTAGTCCCCGTGTTCCTCGAATGGATCTCTTAGTTGTTGAGAAGGTTGCCCAAAAGCGGTATATAAGGCGTACCCGGTAAAACTTACAAGTAAACCAGATATAAAAATGGCGACTAGGGTTGCTGTTTCCATTATGATTATATAATTTCAAGACCCCAACGTATCTATCATAAGATCGTTTATTTACAACAGAATCGTATACAAAGTCAACAGATATCAATGAATAGAATAGGATTTATGGCTACACAAACTGTTGAGAACAAGGGTCCAAGACCAAGACAAACTACTGTAGGAAGTTTATTAAAACCATTGAATTCGGAATATGGTAAAGTAGCTCCCGGGTGGGGAACGACTCCATTGATGGGTGTCGCAATGGCTCTATTTGCGGTATTTCTATCTATTATTTTGGAGATTTATAATTCTTCCGTTTTATTGGATGGAATTTCAATGAATTAAATCTATAAGAATCACAAAGTCCTAGCTTTTTGAATAAAAAATCAATCAGTTAGAACTCAGATTTCTCGCTTATTCTATTTTTTCTATTTTGGTAG